GCTGGCGTAGCTTAAGCAAAGCATGACACTGAAGATGTTAAGATTGGCCCCTAAAAAGTCCCGCAGGCACAAAGGCTTGGTCCTGACTTTACTATCAGCTTTAGCCCAATTTACACATGCAAGTCTCCGCGCCCCTGTGAGGATGCCCTTAATCCCCCGTCCGGGGACGAGGAGCCGGCATCAGGCACACCCCTTTAGCCCAAAACGCCTTGCTACGCCACACCCTTAAGGGAACTCAGCAGTGATAAACATTAAGCCCATAAGTGAAAACTTGACTTAGTCAGGGCTAAGAGGGCCGGTAAAACTCGTGCCAGCTACCGCGGTTATACGAGAGGCCCCAGTTGATAGGTGCGGCGTAAAGAGTGGTTATGGAATACACCCAACTAAAGCCGAAGCCCCTCTAGGCTGTCATACGCACCTGAGGGCACGAAGCCCTATCACGAAAGTAGCTTTATTCAAGCCCACCCGACCCCACGACAGCTGAGACACAAACTGGGATTAGATACCCCACTATGCTCAGCCGTAAACTTAGATGTCCCCCCACAGCCGACATCCGCCAGGGAACTACGAGCGCTAGCTTAAAACCCAAAGGACTTGGCGGTGCCTCAGACCCACCTAGAGGAGCCTGTTCTAGAACCGATAACCCCCGTTAAACCTCACCACCCCTTGTTAATTCCGCCTATATACCGCCGTCGTCAGCTTACCCTGTGAAGGCCCCATAGTAAGCAAAATGGGCAAAACCCAGAACGTCAGGTCGAGGTGTAGCATACGAGGTGGAAAGAAATGGGCTACATTTTCTGACCCAGAAAACTACGAACGGCGCCATGAAACGGGCGCCCAAAGGTGGATTTAGCAGTAAAAAGAAAATAGAGAGTTCTTTTGAATCCGGCTCTGAGGCGCGCACACACCGCCCGTCACTCTCCCCGAACCCCCAACCTAAAAGTAAATAACAAAATTAACTCACCAAGGGGAGGCAAGTCGTAACATGGTAAGTGTACCGGAAGGTGCACTTGGAATAACCAGGACGTGGCTGAGACAGTCAAGCATCTCCCTTACACCGAGAAGACACCCATGCAAGTTGGGTCGTCCTGAGCCCAACAGCTAGCTTAACCATCCGAATAAATAAACAACATAAATAACCCAACAAGAACCAAAAATAATAAACAAATCATTTTTCCCCCCTAGTATGGGAGACAGAAAAGGGCCCCACAAAGCGATAGAGAGAGTACCGCAAGGGAAAGCTGAAAGAGAAATGAAACAACCCATTTAAGCCTAAAAAAGCAGAGATTAACCCTCGTACCTTTTGCATCATGATTTAGCCAGCACATCCGAGCAAAGAGACCTTTAGTTCGAGACCCCGAAACCGAGTGAGCTACTCCGAGACAGCCTATTATAGGGCCAACCCGTCTCTGTGGCAAAAGAGTGGGAAGAGCTCCGAGTAGAGGTGACAGACCTACCGAACCCGGTTATAGCTGGTTGCCTAAGAAATGGATAAAAGTTCAGCCCCCCGTCCCCTCAGGTCACAACAGTAATACTAATACTAGACCACGAGAGATAAGGGGGAGTTAGTCGGAGGAGGTACAGCTCCTCTGAACCAGGACACAACCTTATCAGGAGGCCAAGGATCACACTCAGCAAGGCCAATCGTTTCAGTGGGCCTAAAAGCAGCCATCTGCACAGAAAGCGTTAAAGCTCAGACGAACCAAAGACCTTTTATTCTGATAACAACCCCCAACCCCCTAATAGTACTAGGCCGCCCTATGCCCCCATAGGAGAGATAATGCTAAAATGAGTAATAAGAAGGACGCCCTTCTCCCAGCACATGTGTAAGTCAGTTCGGACCCCCCACTGACAAATAACGAACTCAACCCAAGAGAGCACTGCGGATTAAAACACAGCCTAGAAAGCCCCGCACACACACATCGTTACCCCCACACAGGAGTGCCCATAAGAGGAAAGACCCAAAGGAAAAGAAGGAACTCGGCAAACATAAGCCTCGCCTGTTTACCAAAAACACCGCCTCCTGCAAATCAAAATATAGGAGGTCCCGCCTGCCCTGTGACTCTAAGTTTAACGGCCGCGGTATTTTGACCGTGCGAAGGTAGCGCAATCACTTGTCTTTTAAATGAGGACCTGTATGAATGGCATCACGAGGGCTTAACTGTCTCCTTTTCCAAGTCAATGAAATTGATCTACCCGTGCAGAAGCGGGTATACTACTACAAGACGAGAAGACCCTGTGGAGCTTAAGACACAAGGTCAACCACGTCAAACAACCAAGCTCAAAGGCAAAAACAAAGTGTGAACATGACCAACATGTCTTCGGTTGGGGCGACCGCGGGGGAAAAACAAGCCCCCACGTGGACCGGGATTACCCTAAAACCAAGAGACACATCTCTAAGCCTCAGAACATCTGACCATAAATGATCCGGCTGAAGCCGATCAACGAACCAAGTTACCCCAGGGATAACAGCGCAATCCTCTCCCAGAGTCCATATCGACGAGGGGGTTTACGACCTCGATGTTGGATCAGGACATCCTAATGGTGCAGCCGCTATTAAGGGTTCGTTTGTTCAACGATTAAAGTCCTACGTGATCTGAGTTCAGACCGGAGTAATCCAGGTCAGTTTCTATCTGTAACGCTACTTTTCCTAGTACGAAAGGACCGGAAAGGAAGGGCCCATACCTCCGGCACGCCCTACCCCGACCTGATGAAAACAACTAAACCAGACAAAGGGGCGCAGCTCCTCAGCCCTAGACAAGGGCATGCTGGGGTGGCAGAGCCTGGTAAATGCAAAAGGCCTAAGCCCTTTCCCCCAGAGGTTCAAATCCTCTCCCCAGCCATGCTCACCATTTTACTCACCTATCTCATCAACCCCCTCGCTTATATCGTCCCCGTACTTTTAGCAGTCGCCTTCCTAACTCTTTTAGAACGAAAAGTGCTCGGTTATATGCAACTCCGCAAAGGCCCAAACATTGTAGGCCCCTACGGACTTCTTCAACCCATTGCAGACGGCGTAAAACTATTTATTAAAGAGCCAATTCGTCCTTCCACCTCCTCCCCCTTTCTCTTCCTTGCCACTCCTATACTAGCCTTAACCCTCGCCCTTACCCTCTGAGCCCCTATGCCCATCCCCTACCCCGTAATCGACCTTAACCTCGGGGTCCTCTTTGTCCTAGCCCTCTCCAGCCTCGCAGTCTACTCCATTCTAGGCTCGGGCTGGGCATCCAATTCAAAATACGCCCTAATCGGAGCCCTTCGGGCAGTGGCCCAGACTATCTCCTATGAAGTAAGTTTAGGGTTAATCCTTCTCTCCATCATTATTTTCACCGGGGGCTTCACCCTACAAACATTCAATGTCGCCCAAGAAAGCATCTGATTACTCATCCCCGCTTGGCCCCTCGCCGCCATATGATACATCTCCACACTTGCAGAGACAAATCGCGCCCCCTTCGACCTGACAGAGGGAGAGTCCGAGCTCGTTTCAGGCTTCAATGTAGAGTACGCAGGGGGCCCCTTCGCCCTGTTCTTCCTAGCCGAATACGCCAACATCCTACTCATAAACACACTCTCAGCCATCCTATTTTTAGGCGCATCCCACTTTCCATCCCTACCTGAGTTAACCGCCGTCAATCTTATAACAAAGGCTGCACTCCTTTCCGTCGTCTTTCTATGGGTACGTGCCTCCTATCCTCGATTTCGGTACGACCAGCTCATACACCTAGTCTGAAAAAACTTCTTACCCTTAACCCTAGCCCTTGTGTTATGGCACATCGCCCTCCCAATCGCACTCGCAGGGCTCCCCCCACAACTATAATCGCCAAGGAATTGTGCCCGAATATCCAAGGACCATTTTGATAGAATGTCACATGAGGGTTAAAATCCCCCCAATTCCTTAGAAAGAAGGGACTCGAACCCATGCTCAAGAGATCAAAACTCTAGGTGCTCCCACTACACCACTTTCTAGTAAGGTCAGCTAATTAAGCTTTTGGGCCCATACCCCAAATATGTTGGTTAAACCCCCTCCCCTACTAATGAACCCCTACGTACTAGCTATCCTATTATCCAGCCTAGGACTTGGCACCGCACTCACCTTTGCCAGCTCCCATTGACTCCTCGCATGAATGGGCCTGGAAATCAACACACTCGCCATCATCCCTCTTATAGCACAACAACATCACCCCCGAGCAGTAGAAGCTACAACCAAGTATTTCCTCACACAAGCCACAGCCGCAGCTATGATCCTATTTGCAAGCACAACTAACGCTTGAATACTTGGGGAATGAAGCATCACCCAGCTTTCTCACCCAGTAGCTGCCACAACTGTCATAATCGCCTTAGCCTTAAAAATAGGACTAGCCCCCATACACTTCTGGCTCCCCGAAGTACTACAGGGCTTAGACCTCACAACAGGACTAATCCTCTCCACCTGGCAGAAACTGGCCCCCTTTGCACTAGTCATTCAAATCGCACCCACAATACACCCCCTAGTGCTGACAACCCTCGGGGTCTGCTCCGCCCTAGTAGGCGGATGAGGGGGATTAAATCAAACCCAGCTACGTAAAATCTTGGCTTACTCATCCATCGCCCACCTCGGCTGAATAATCATCGTACTTCAATTTGCACCCCACCTGACCCTGTTGGCCCTAGGAACATACATTGCAATAACCTCAGCAGCATTCTTAACCCTAAAATCAACCTCCTCCACCAAAATCAATACCCTGGCCCTGGCCTGAGCTAAAACCCCCAGCCTCGCAGCCCTTGCCGCCCTAGTACTACTCTCACTCGGGGGGCTCCCACCCCTCACCGGCTTCATACCTAAATGACTGATTCTTCAAGAACTGACCAAACAGGGCCTACCTCTTACAGCCACCTTCATGGCACTCACAGCCCTTCTCAGCCTATACTTTTATCTCCGACTCTGTTACGCTATGGCCCTAACCATTTCCCCCAACACTAACAACTCAACCACCCCCTGACGCCTCCCAAACACCCAAAACACCCTTCCCCTATCACTAACAACAATCACAGCCCTAGCCCTCCTCCCTCTGACCCCCGCTGCCATAGCACTCGTAACATAGGGGCTTAGGATAACTAAGACCAAGGGCCTTCAAAGCCCTAAGTGGGAGTTAAAATCTCCTAGCCTCTGATAAGACTTGCAGGACTTTATCCCACAGCTTCTGAATGCAACCCAGACACTTTAATTAAGCTAAAGCCTTCCTAGATGAGAAGGCCTCGATCCTACAAACTCTTAGTTAACAGCTAAGCACTCAAACCAGCGAGCATTCATCTACCTTTCCCCGCCGAAAGCCGAGCAGGGCGGGGAAAGCCCCGGCAGGAGTTAGTCTGCGTCTTCAGATTTGCAATCTGACGTGGTTTCCACCACGGGGCTTGATAAGGAGAGGACTTAAACCTCTGTCTTCGGGGCTACAACCCACCGCCTAAACTCTCGGCCACCCTACCTGTGGCAATCACACGCTGATTCTTCTCCACCAACCACAAAGACATTGGTACCCTTTATTTAGTATTTGGTGCCTGGGCCGGGATAGTTGGCACAGCTCTTAGCCTCCTAATTCGGGCCGAACTCAGCCAACCCGGGGCGCTCCTGGGCGATGACCAAATTTATAATGTCATCGTCACAGCACATGCCTTCGTAATGATTTTCTTTATAGTAATACCAATCATAATCGGGGGCTTTGGAAACTGGCTACTCCCTCTAATACTAGGGGCCCCTGACATGGCATTCCCTCGAATGAATAACATAAGCTTTTGGCTTCTTCCCCCTTCACTTCTCCTTCTCCTCGCGTCCTCGGGGGTTGAAGCTGGGGTGGGAACCGGGTGAACTGTTTACCCCCCATTAGCCGGCAACCTAGCTCACGCCGGTGCCTCCGTGGACCTTGCCATTTTCTCCCTCCACCTAGCAGGTGTCTCCTCAATCTTGGGCTCAATTAATTTTATTACCACAATCACCAACATGAAGCCCCCAGCCATCTCCCAATACCAGACACCCTTATTTGTCTGATCTCTTCTAGTCACAACTGTCCTACTTCTCCTCTCCCTCCCCGTCCTAGCCGCGGCTATTACCATGCTCCTCACAGACCGTAATCTCAACACAACATTCTTTGATCCGGCCGGGGGAGGAGACCCCATCCTGTACCAGCACTTATTCTGATTTTTTGGCCACCCAGAAGTTTACATCTTAATTTTGCCCGGATTTGGCATTGTCTCACATGTCGTTGCCTACTACGCCGGTAAAAAAGAGCCGTTCGGCTACATGGGCATAGTTTGAGCCATAATGGCCATCGGACTTCTAGGGTTCATTGTTTGAGCCCATCACATGTTTACGGTGGGAATGGACGTAGACACTCGTGCCTACTTCACATCCGCTACAATAATCATCGCCATCCCCACAGGCGTAAAAGTATTTAGCTGATTAGCCACACTGCACGGAGGCTCAATTAAATGGGAAACCCCCCTTCTCTGAGCCCTAGGCTTTATCTTTCTTTTCACGGTCGGCGGGCTAACAGGAATCGTCCTCTCCAACTCGTCCCTGGACATCGTACTTCATGACACATACTACGTGGTCGCCCATTTCCATTATGTCCTCTCCATGGGGGCTGTATTTGCAATTATGGCCGGATTCGTACACTGATTCCCCCTCTTCTCGGGATACACTCTCCATAGCACCTGGTCTAAGATTCACTTCGGGGTCATATTCCTGGGGGTCAATCTCACATTCTTCCCACAACACTTCCTAGGCTTAGCAGGAATACCACGACGATACTCGGACTACCCAGACGCCTACGCCCTCTGAAACACTGTCTCCTCAATCGGCTCTATAATTTCTATAGTAGCAGTCATCATGTTCCTATTCATTATCTGAGAAGCATTTGCCGCCAAACGAGAAGTACTGTCAGTCGAACTAACTACCACAAACGTGGAATGACTACACGGCTGCCCTCCTCCCTATCACACATTTGAAGAGCCAGCTTTTGTTCAAGTACAAACAAACTAACGAGAAAGGGAGGAATTGAACCCCCATACACTGGTTTCAAGCCAGTCACATAGCCACTCTGCCACTTTCTTCTATCAAGGACCCTAGTAAAAGGACATTACTCTGCCTTGTCAAGGCAGAATTGTGGGTTAAAACCCCGCGGGTCCTGAGCTTTAAGCTAGAATGGCACATCCCTCCCAACTAGGATTCCAAGACGCGGCCTCACCAGTAATAGAAGAGCTTCTCCACTTCCACGACCACGCACTTATAATCGTGCTCCTCATTAGCACCTTCGTCCTTTACATTATCGTAGCAATGGTTTCAACTAAACTCACTAACAAGTACATTCTAGACTCCCAAGAAATCGAAATCGTGTGAACTATCCTCCCCTCGGTAATCCTTATCTTAATCGCTCTCCCCTCCCTTCGCATTCTCTACCTAATAGATGAAATTAACGACCCCCACCTCACCATCAAGGCAATGGGCCATCAATGATACTGAAGCTACGAATACACAGACTACGAAGATTTAGCCTTCGACTCATACATGATCCCGACACAAGATTTAACCCCCGGACAATTTCGACTTCTCGAAACAGATCACCGAATAGTCGTCCCCATAGAATCACCCATCCGAGTTCTAGTCTCAGCCGAAGATGTCTTACACTCATGAGCTGTCCCCGCATTAGGGGTGAAAATAGACGCAGTACCTGGCCGCCTAAATCAAACAGCCTTTATCGCCTCCCGCCCCGGGGTGTTCTACGGACAATGCTCTGAAATCTGCGGGGCCAACCACAGCTTTATACCAATCGTGGTAGAAGCAGTCCCCCTCGAACATTTTGAAAACTGATCCTCCCTAATACTTGAAGACGCCTCACTAGGAAGCTAAACCGGGACTAGCGTTAGCCTTTTAAGCTAAAGACTGGTGACCCCCAACCACCTCTAGTGATATGCCCCAATTAAACCCCGCCCCTTGATTCGCCATCTTAGTATTTTCTTGATTAGTATTCCTTACCGTAATTCCCCCTAAAATTCTTGGCCACACCTTTACCAACGAACCAACCGCATTAAGCACAGAAAAGACTAAACCCGAACCCTGAAATTGACCATGACATTAAGCTTTTTCGATCAGTTTATGAGCCCCACATATCTCGGCATTCCATTGATGGCCTTGGCCCTCACCCTACCCTGAATTCTCTATCCCACCCCCTCTACTCGCTGGCTAAACAATCGCCTTGTAACACTACAAGGCTGGTTTCTCAACCGTTTTACCCAACAGCTACTTCTTCCTCTAAATCTGGGGGGCCACAAATGAGCAGCGTTATTTACCTCACTAATAATCTTCCTCATTACTCTCAACATGCTAGGCCTCCTCCCCTATACCTTTACCCCCACCACTCAACTGTCCCTAAACATAGGTTTTGCAGTCCCCCTATGACTAGCCACAGTTATTATCGGGATGCGAAACCAACCTACCGCCGCATTAGGCCATCTTCTGCCAGAAGGAACCCCCGTTCCTCTTATTCCCGTACTAATCATCATCGAAACTATCAGCCTTTTCATCCGACCCCTAGCATTAGGCGTTCGACTAACTGCCAATCTTACAGCGGGGCACCTTCTCATCCAACTAATCGCCACCGCCGCATTTGTGCTCCTACCAATGATACCTACAGTGGCCATCTTAACAGCCATAGTACTATTTCTTCTTACACTATTGGAAGTGGCCGTTGCTATAATTCAAGCCTACGTATTCGTTTTACTACTAAGCCTCTACCTACAAGAGAACGTCTAATGGCCCACCAAGCACACGCATACCACATGGTTGACCCAAGCCCCTGACCCCTAACCGGCGCAGTCGCTGCCCTCCTATTAACCTCCGGCCTCGCAGTCTGATTTCATTTCCACTCCCTAACACTACTATCCCTCGGACTACTACTCACCCTGCTCACAATATTCCAATGATGACGAGACGTCATCCGAGAAGGGACGTTCCAAGGACACCACACACCCCCCGTCCAAAAAGGCCTACGCTACGGAATAATTTTATTTATCACATCAGAAGTTTTCTTCTTCTTGGGCTTCTTCTGAGCCTTTTATCACTCAAGCTTAGCACCGACCCCCGAGCTAGGGGGTTGCTGACCCCCAACCGGAATCACCCCCCTAGACCCGTTCGAAGTACCTCTCTTAAATACCGCCGTCCTTCTCGCCTCCGGGGTCACAGTTACTTGAACCCACCACAGCCTCATAGAAGGCAGCCGAAAAGAAGCCATTCAATCCCTTACCCTAACAATTCTGCTAGGCTTCTACTTCACCCTCCTTCAAGCCATAGAATACTACGAAGCCCCTTTCACCATCGCCGACGGAGTCTATGGGTCAACATTCTTTGTGGCCACAGGCTTCCACGGACTACACGTAATTATTGGATCTACTTTCCTAGCTGTCTGCTTGCTCCGACAAATTCAGTACCACTTTACCTCAGAGCATCACTTCGGATTTGAAGCCGCCGCATGATATTGACACTTCGTTGACGTCGTCTGACTCTTTCTCTACGTATCCATCTACTGATGAGGCTCATAATCTTTCTAGTATCAAAGTCAGTACAAGTGACTTCCAATCACTCAGTCTTGGTTAAAGCCCAAGGAAAGATAATGAATTTGATTACAACAATCCTATTAATTACCATCACTCTCTCCACAATTCTGGCCATCGTATCTTTTTGGTTGCCCCAAATAGCCCCGGACGCAGAAAAACTTTCACCCTACGAGTGCGGTTTTGACCCCCTAGGGTCCGCCCGACTGCCTTTCTCCCTGCGCTTTTTCCTTATCGCCATTCTCTTCCTCCTCTTTGACTTAGAAATTGCACTTCTACTCCCCCTGCCCTGAGGAGATCAATTACTCGCCCCTGTTAACACCTTCCTTTGGGCCACCGCAGTCCTAGCCCTCCTCACCTTAGGCCTAGTCTACGAGTGAGTCCAAGGGGGCCTAGAGTGGGCCGAATGGAAGGTTAGTCCAAGCAAGACCTCTGATTTCGGCTCAGAGAATCACGGTTAGAATCCATGACCTTCTTATGACCCCCGCACACTTCAGCTTCAGCTCAGCCTTTATTCTAGGACTTATGGGCCTAGCATTCCACCGCACCCATCTCCTATCCGCCCTATTATGCCTAGAAGGAATAATGCTATCACTATTTATTGCGCTATCCCTCTGAGCACTTCAACTAGAGGCGACAGGATACTCTTCAGCCCCCCTACTCCTCCTAGCCTTCTCGGCCTGTGAAGCTAGCGCAGGACTAGCATTGCTAGTTGCCACAGCACGAACCCACGGGACTGACCGTCTTCAAAGCCTGAACCTCCTACAATGCTAAAAATTCTCATCCCAACACTCATGCTTTTTCCAACAATCTGACTAACCCCGACTAAATGACTTTGAACCGCCACAACAGCTCAAAGCCTTTTAATCGCCCTAGCTAGCCTATCCTGATTAAAGTGAGACTCCGAAATCGGGTGATCTTCATCCAATCTCTACCTAGCAACAGACCCCCTTTCCACCCCCCTCCTTGTGCTTACTTGCTGACTTCTCCCCCTCCTAATCCTGGCCAGTCAAAATCATATCTCCCCCGAACCTATCAGCCGCCAACGCATATACATCTCCCTCCTGACATCTCTCCAAACATTCCTCATCATAGCTTTCGGGGCCACAGAAATCATCATGTTCTACGTCATATTTGAGGCCACCCTCCTCCCAACCCTCATCATCATCACCCGGTGAGGAAATCAAACAGAACGCCTTAACGCCGGGACATATTTTCTCTTTTACACCCTCGCAGGCTCCCTCCCTCTTCTAGTAGCTCTCTTACTCCTCCAAAACAGCACAGGAACACTATCGATACTAACACTACAATATTCCCAGCCCCTCTCCCTTTTTTCCTGAGGAGACAAAATCTGATGGGCGGGCTGTCTTATCGCCTTTCTAGTAAAGATACCCCTATACGGGGTACATCTTTGACTACCCAAAGCCCACGTAGAGGCCCCCATTGCCGGCTCCATAGTCCTAGCCGCCGTTCTCCTAAAACTAGGCGGGTACGGCATGATACGTATAATAGTTATACTAGACCCCCTCTCCAAAGAAATGGCCTACCCATTTATCGTGCTAGCACTCTGAGGAATTATTATGACCGGCTCCATCTGCTTACGACAAACCGACCTCAAATCACTAATTGCCTACTCCTCCGTCAGTCACATAGGACTAGTGGCTGCGGGTATTCTCATCCAAACCCCGTGGGGTTTCACCGGGGCAATCATTCTTATAATCGCACACGGCCTGGCCTCCTCAGCCCTATTCTGTCTGGCCAACACAAGCTACGAGCGCACTCACAGCCGGACCATAGTGCTAGCACGAGGGCTCCAAATACTATTTCCCCTAACAGCCGTCTGATGATTCACCGCCAACCTAGCCAATCTCGCCCTTCCCCCGCTCCCCAACCTAATAGGAGAAATTATAATTATTACCACAATATTTAACTGATCCCCCTGAACCCTGGCTCTTACCGGCCTCGGCACACTAGTCACAGCAGGCTATTCATTATATTTGTTCCTCATAACCCAACGAGGGCCGGCACCCGCCCACATAATTGGACTTACACCCTACCACACACGAGAGCACCTACTGATAGCCCTGCACCTAATCCCCATTCTTTTACTAGTCACAAAGCCCGAGCTCATCTGAGGCTGATGCCACTGTAGACATAGTTTAACTAAGACACTAGATTGTGATTCTAGAAATAGGGGCTAAACCCCCCTTGTCCACCGAGAGAGGCCCGAAGCTAATAGAGGCTGCTACCCCTAAACCCGCGGTTTAACTCCACGGCTCACTCGCGCTCCTAAAGGATAACAGCTCATCCGTTGGTCTTAGGAACCAAAAACTCTTGGTGCAAGTCCAAGTAGAAGCTATGCAACCAACTACCCTCATTCTCTCAACCAGCCTTATACTAATTTTCGGGCTCCTTTTATACCCCCTTGCCACCACCCTGAGCCCGAACCCTCGAGAAAACAACTGAGCCACTACCCACGTCAAAACAGGAGTTAGCACCGCATTCGCAGTAAGCCTCCTCCCCCTATTTATTTTTCTCGACCAAGGAGTTGAAACCATTGTCACCAATTGACACTGAATAAACACCACAACCTTTGACGTCAATATTAGCCTCAAATTCGACCACTATTCAATTATTTTTACCTCTGTCGCCCTCTACGTCACCTGGTCTATCTTAGAGTTTGCCTCATGGTACATGCACACAGACCCCAACATAAACCGGTTCTTCAAATATCTCCTTCTTTTCCTGGTGGCCATAATCATTCTAGTGACGGCTAACAACATATTTCAACTATTCATCGGCTGAGAAGGAGTCGGCATTATATCCTTCCTCCTTATCGGATGATGATATGGCCGGGCCGACGCCAACACAGCAGCTCTTCAAGCCGTCCTGTATAATCGAGTCGGAGATATCGGCCTAATCATGGCCATGGCCTGGTTCGCAACAAACCTAAACTCGTGAGAAATCCAACAAATATTCTTCGCATCCAAAGAGTTCAACCTAACTCTCCCCCTAATTGGCCTAATCGTTGCAGCCACCGGTAAATCAGCGCAATTTGGCCTACATCCCTGGCTGCCCTCCGCCATGGAGGGTCCCACTCCAGTGTCTGCCCTCCTACATTCCAGCACGATAGTCGTAGCCGGCATTTTCCTCCTCATTCGCCTCCACCCCTTAATGCAAGATAATCAGGTGGCCCTCACCGTCTGCCTCTGCCTAGGAGCACTAACCACCCTATTCACAGCAATCTGCGCCCTCACCCAAAATGATATCAAAAAAATCGTTGCATTCTCCACCTCCAGCCAACTAGGCCTAATAATAGTCACCATCGGGCTCAACCAGCCCCAACTAGCATTCCTTCACATCTGCACTCACGCCTTTTTTAAAGCCATACTCTTCTTATGTTCAGGTTCCATTATCCACAGCCTTAACGACGAACAAGACATTCGGAAAATAGGGGGGCTTCACAACCTTATGCCCCTCACCTCCTCCTGTCTCACCATCGGGAGTCTCGCCCTCACCGGCACCCCCTTTTTAGCCGGTTTTTTCTCAAAAGACGCAATCATCGAAGCTCTCAACACCTCATACCTGAACGCCTGAGCCCTAGCCCTCACTCTCATCGCTACCTCCTTCACAGCAGTCTACAGTTTTCGGATGGTATTCTTCGTCTCTATGGGCACCCCACGATTTTTAGCACTTTCACCAATCAATGAAAACAACCCCTCCGTCATCAACCCCATCAAGCGCCTAGCCTGAGGGAGCATCATCGCGGGCCTTATCATCACTTCAAACTTCCTTCCCTCCAAAACCCCCATCATAACCATGCCCCCTCTCCTAAAACTAGCTGCCCTGACAGTAACAATTATTGGCCTACTCACAGCCATAGAGCTAGCCTCCCTAACAAGCAAACAATTCAAAACCACGCCGACCATCCCCCTCCACAACTTCTCCAACATGTTAGGGTATTTTCCCACAGCTATTCACCGACTAATCCCCAAACTAAATCTCACCCTAGGACAAACCATCGCCACCCAACTAGTCGACCAAACATGGTTTGAAATAGCAGGCCCTAAAGGACTAGCCTCCGCTCAACTAAAAATAATCACCACCACAAGCAATGCCCAACGAGGTATAATCAAAACCTATTTAACAATCTTCCTGCTTACTGCAACATTAGCCACCCTGCTGGCCGTCCTCTAAACCGCTCGAAGTGTCCCACGACTCAGACCTCGAGTTAATTCCAACACCACAAACAAAGTAAGAAGAAGCACCCAAGCACACACCACTAGCATCCCGCCCCCAAACGAATACATTAGCGCCACCCCACTTGAGTCCCCCCGCAAAACAAAGAACTCTTTAAACTCATCAACCACCACCCACGAACCCTCGTATCACCCTCCCCAAAACCAACCGGCAGCTAACAAAACCCCTACAAGATAGGCAACAACATACCCAGCCACCGAACGATCCCCTCAGCTCTCCGGAAAAGGCTCAGCAGCCAAAGCTGCCGAATAAGCAAATACAACTAACATTCCCCCCAAATAAATTAAAAACAAGACCAACGATAAGAAAGCCCCACCATGCGCTGCCAAAACCCCACATCCCACCCCCGCCGCCACAACCAGCCCCAAAGCAGCAAAATACGGAGCCGGGTTGGAAGCCACAGCAACTAACCCCAAAACCAACCCTAACAGAAATAAAGACACAAGATAAGTCATAATTCCCACCCGGACTCCCACCGAGACTAATGACTTGAAAAACCACCGTTGTAATTCAACTACGGGAACCCTTAATGGCAAGCCTGCGAAAAACTCACCCTTTACTAAAAATTGCTAACGACGCATTAGTTGACCTCCCCGCCCCTTCTAATATCTCAGTCTGATGAAATTTTGGATCCCTCCTCGGATTATGCCTAATCGCACAAATCCTAACCGGCCTATTTTTAGCCATACACTACACTGCCGACATCTCCACCGCCTACTCCTCTGTCACGCACATTTGCCGAGACGTTACCTACGGCTGACTCATCCGAAGCATACATGCTAACGGGGCTTCTTTCTTCTTCATCTGCCTCTACGTCCACATCGCCCGAGGCCTATACTACGGGTCCTACCTCTACCAAGAGACATGAAACATTGGAGTAGTCCTCTTCCTCCTGACCATGATAACCGCCTTCGTCGGCTACGTCCTGCCCTGAGGCCAAATATCATTCTGAGGGGCTACAGTCATTACCAACCTAATGTCCGCCGTCCCCTACATCGGAAACGAACTAGTTCAATGGATCTGAGGGGGCTTCTCCGTGGACAGTGCCACCCTCACCCGATTTTTCGCCTTTCACTTCCTCTTCCCCTTCGTAATTGTGGCGGCAACAGTTATTCACCTTCTCTTTCTCCACGAAACTGGGTCCAACAACCCGGCCGGCCTAAACTCAGACGCCGATAAAATCTCCTTTCACCCTTACTTCTCATACAAAGACCTTCTGGGGTTCGCAGTCCTTCTCGTGGCCCTTACAGCCCTAGCCCTCTTCTGGCCGAACCTCCTTGGCGACCCAGACAACTTCACCCCCGCCAATCCCCTGGTAACCCCGCCCCACATCAAGCCAGAGTGATACTTTCTCTTCGCATACGCCATCCTACGATCCATCCCTAACAAGCTAGGAGGCGTCCTAGCACTCCTGGCCTCTATCCTAGTACTTCTAGTTGTCCCCATCCTCCACACATCCAAACAACGAGGACTCACCTTTCGCCCAGCCACCCAATTCCTTTTCTGGGCCCTCGTCGCAGACCTACTAATCCTAACCTGGATTGGGGGCATGCCTGTGGAGCATCCATACGTCCTTATCGGTTTAGTCGCATCCGTCCTATACTTCTCCCTATTCTTAGTCTTCATACCCATTGCAGGATGAGCCGAAAACAAGGCACTTGAATGAAACTGCCCTAGTAGCTTAGCCTAAAAGCGCCGGTCTTGTAATCCGGAGACCGGAGGTTAAAATCCTCCCTAGTGCCCAAAGAGGGGAGATTTTAACTCCCACCCCTAACTCCCAAAGCTAGGATTCTAAGTTTAACTACTCTCTGGCGGCGTCGGCCAGGCGTCGGCCAGGCGTCGGCCGGGCGTCGAAATGGGCGGCGGCCAGGCGCCGAAAGGGCGTCGATAGTGGGCGTCGGCCAGGCGTCGGCCAGGCGTCGGCCAGGCGTCGGCCAGGCGCCAACGTGGCATCGGCGTATAGTCCTATAAACACTATATGTATATAATACCTTGTATGTAGTACCCCATACTTGTTGAGGACCTATCATAATGATGTTACTACATGCATGTACTCGAGCATATATTATGTCAGAGGGTACATATAATGCATAATTTTACATTCATGAATCTAAGGATATCTACGTCATCCTGACACTGATGCGATAGAACCCACATACATCAACCTTCGACTAAGACACACATAAGCATTCTCTTAAAACTCACGAGTAGAGTAATTTAAGTTGATAAATCGAATATACCCCACACCTCCATCTAAACATCCTATATCCCATATCAACCAAAATAGGACCAGAAATAATTAATGTAGTAAGAAACCACCAACTGGTTTATTTAAAGGCATTTGCCTGCATGATGGGTCAGGGGCATGTATTGTAGGGGTCACACAGGGTGAACTATTACTGGCATCTGGTTCCTATTTCAGGTCCATATGTTCTAAAATCCCCTACTTGGATAATTATACTGGCATCTGGTTAATGGTGGCGACCTTAATAATCCATGACTCACCATGCCAAGGCATTCATTTATATGCATCTGGTTCTTTTTTTAGGTTTTCCTTTCATTTGGCATGTGCGACACCTTTATGAGATAGCAGACAAGGTTGTACATGCTCTTGCTCTTCACAATACCCTACTGTAACACTAGAAAAACATTCAATAAAGAACAACATTAATCTCTATCAAGTGCATAAAGTATGGCCACTAACCTGAAACTTCTTTAACATCTCCCCTTTGAAGTTGGAGGGGGTTTTGCGAGACAAACCCCCCTACCCCCCTACGCCGAACAAGTCCTATGCTCCCTGCCAAACCCCTAAAACAGGAAAGGCTCGAACGGCAGTCTCAACGAGTGATCATGTGTATTGAAACATATATATACATTGTTGCGAACCAAAACACAATATATA